TGTTTGTGCGTAATTTTTTTTACTATTGATAGGAATTCTCTTGTTGAGACCCTATGATTTGATTGAAACCTCAGATTCATACTAGAACCACGATGATTCGCCCTAAAGCTAAGCCCAAAGGTTCTCTGAGTAAGAACCATTTGATCATCACTTACTTAATGAATGAATGTTATGACTAAAAATCCAGAGAAAGATTTGTCCCTCGGTCAAAGTCAAAATAAACACGATTCGGAAAGAGAAAAAATCGTTCGATTTATGAAATACCTCTTTGAAAATTTTTGGAGTAGGAGTCCGGTCGCGAGGTCTGAATAGTAGGTATGAATCATAGTTCAAATATTTCTCTTGAGCTATTCCATGTATTCCGTGCTCCAGATACTCGAATAAATATCCGACGGGGCAGAACCATCTCCATTGAGATAAGATGACAGACCCATTTCTGCACTATCAATAGGATCAATTATAACAAGTCACACACTCATATTCCGGAACTACCGAAACAACGAAATTCCGCGGTCGAACTACCAGAAGGGTCCAGAAATCCGAGTCCTAAGTGATTCATTTTTGATTCAAAAGCTAGGACTTCGTTGTTCTTGTGGGCCTAACTCATTGAAATTCCATCCAGTAAAACGGAAGAATTATAAATCTCCAAAATAATAGATAGGAATATCGCAAATAGAGCCATTGCGACACCCATTAAGGGGGTAGTTCCCCATCCAGGAGCTACTTTACCATATTCCGAATTCAATGGTTTCAATAAATCCCCTGTAAGAGTTCTTCTTGGCCCAGATCTAGAACTGTCCTCAACGGTTTGTGTAACCATAAATCCTATTGCATTGGTTGAGATCTGTTGACTTTGTATACTATTCCGTTGTAAATAAACGATCTTGTCGTAACGTAGATCCACCATATCGTGGTCTTGAAATTTTCTAATAATGGAAACAGCAACCTTAGTCGCCATCTCTATATCCGGTTCACTTGTAAGCTTTACTGGGTATGCCTTATATACCGCTTTTGGGCAGCCCTCTCAACAACTAAGAGATCCGTTCGAGGAACACGGAGACTAGTTGAAATGATGAACCTCCCCTATTAGTTGGGAGGCTCATTACTTCAATTGAGATAATGAAAAATCATTTCATCTTTTTAGTCGAAATCCTAGGCGGGTCTCTAAAAAAGATAGCGAAAAAAATTATCCCTAGAGTCGAAATTAACAGGAATGTATAAACCAATGCTTCCATAGATTCGATCGTGGTTTACAATTATAGCTTCCACACCTGTGCATTTGGGATCATTTCCCAGACAAGGAAAGGGTAATATTTAAAGAAAAGCAATAATGAAAATAAAAATTTCTCCGGTACCCCGCCTATACCTATGCTAAATAAAAAAAATAGAGGCGAATGATACCAGACCAGAACAACGTTGTATCAAACTACTTGTCTCCTTGTAGTTGGATCTCCAAGTTTTTGGAATGTCCCAAATTCGACTTGAGCATCCAAATCTGGGTCAATCCCAGCAAAAACATCTCTGAACAAGGTTCTAGCACCGTGCCAAATGTGTCCGAAAAAGAAGAGCAAAGCAAACGAAGCATGTCCAAAAGTGAACCAACCCCTTGGACTGCTACGAAAAACGCCATCAGATTTCAAAGTAGCACGATCTAATTCAAAAATTTCCCCCAATTGCGCACGTCTAGCATATTTTTTCACAGTAGCGGGATCACTATAGCTGATTCCATTGAGTTCGCCACCATAGAACTCAACAGTTACGCCTACTTGTTCGACACTATATTTGGATTCTGCCCTTCTAAAAGGAACATCGGCTCGCACAATTCCGTCTCCGTCTACCAAAACGACTGGAAATGTTTCAAAAAAAGTAGGCATACGGCGTACAAAAAGCTCATGCCCCTCTTTATCTCTAAAGACGGGGTGCCCTAACCACCCAACAGCTATTCCATCCCCGTTGTCCATTGAGCCTGCTCGGAATAATCCCCCTTTCGCCGGATTATTACCGATGTAATCATAAAAAGCTAATTTTTCGGGAACTTTAGACCAAGCTTCTGATAAACTCAGATTTTCGGCTAGTCCGGTGCCAACTCTTCGATATATTTCTTGCTGGAAGTACCCCTGATCCCATTGATAACGGGTGGGCCCAAATAATTCGATGGGGGTAGTTGCTGAACCATACCACATAGTTCCAGCAACTACAAAAGCTGCAAAAAAGACAGCAGCGATACTACTGGAAAGGACAGTTTCAATATTACCCATACGTAATCCTTTGTATAGTCGTTGGGGCGGGCGGACACTAAGATGGAATAGGCCCGCTAATATGCCCAATGTCCCCGCTGCAATATGATGGGAGGCTATTCCCCCCGGAACAAAAGGATCAAAACCTTCTGCCCCCCACGCTGGATTTACAGGTTGTACTTTTCCGGTTAGGCCATAGGGGTCGGACACCCATATTCCAGGACCATACAAGCCTGTTACATGAAATGCACCAAAACCAAAGCAAGCCAACCCTGAGAGAAATAAATGAATTCCAAAGATCTTGGGCAAATCCAAGGAGGGTTTTCCCGTACGTTCATCACAGAAGATTTCTAGGTCCCAATACACCCAATGCCAGATGGCTGCTAAGAAGCACAAGCCGGAAAACACAATATGTGCCCCGGCCACACCTTCGTAACTCCAAATACCCGGATTCGCTACAGTTCCTCCTGTGATACTCCAACCACCCCATGAATTGGTTATTCCTAAACGAGTCATGAAGGGTATAACGAACATACCCTGTCTCCACATTGGATCAAGAACGGGGTCAGAGGGATCAAAAACCGCTAATTCATATAGGGCCATCGAGCCGGCCCAACCAGCAACTAGAGCTGTATGCATTATATGGACAGAAAGTAAGCGACCGGGATCATTCAATACGACGGTATGAACACGATACCAAGGCAAACCCATGGAAATACCCCTTTTTTATCAAAGATAAATGGACACTATGTGACTTTATCGCATTGGAAAAGACTATGCTATGGCCCTCCGCCTTTCAGTGCATTATCTCGAGGCAAGGGTTAATATTTATTCCCTTCCATTGGAAATAATTGAACAATTCAATTCTGTTCGTAGGAACAAAGAGAAACAAATCTATTCTATACCCGATAAGTACCAATACGCAATGGGGGGGGTTGGTCCCATTTTTTTTTGAGCAAATGCATAGAGACTTGTTCATCATTCGAATGACCCATTCGTAATAATTTTTTTTTCCGTTATTCATTCTGTCTTCCTCCATGAACCCTCCAATCTATGGATAAAATCCAATAAACGTTTTTAAAAATAAACGAAAATATTAGGAAGGTGAGAAAGCCATTGTTACGTTTCCACATCAAAGTAAAATATAGTACTTAGTGCTTTTTTTTTTTTAACTTAATGCCCATTGGTGTTCCAAAAGTGCCTTTTCGGAATCCTGGAGAGGAAGATGCAGTTTGGGTTGACGTATAGTGCGACTTGTCAGACATATTGGGTCATATGGGATTTCCCCGTTCTCTCCCCCGATCGAGATACCCCCTGTTTTGCCCAAGAAAGATTGATTGAATCGTTAATAATAATTATAATTCGAATTCGGAGCGTGAAGCGCAATTAGATCAATTTTTTTGTTGGTTTGGGGATCAAAATTATATCAATTAATCCGTATTATCAACTAGAATAATTTATGGTTAGGTTGGACCAATAAGAAGTATCCAGGCTCCGTTCAGGAAATACCAAATTGGGAATCTACGGATAATTACCGCTTGTATCATAACGGATTCTTATTCTATTTATACCATAACATAATGTATAATATAAGTGATCTTAAACTGCCAATCAATAAAGTAATATGATGAATACATCAAATATTTGGTATTGGTGGAAGGCATGAAACCGGCCGAATTGAAAAAAAAAAAGTCGTAGCAAAAGCAAAAAGAAGTGGTACTGGGATTATTTGTACTATATGTGCAAATAGAATTCGGGCAGATTTTTACCCGGAGTAGAGCATAAACCTAAAAGAATTGAGGAGGCCCGTTTAGGAACAAGAAAATAACATCGTGATTCGAATCTCGATGAAACCAATACATCAATGAGAGGTTAGTTCGATAAGTTCAATGAATTCTTTTTTTTTATATTATAGGTTAAAATTCTTATAGGTTAAAGGGAAGCGATTCAAAACTCATGTTTCTTAAAAATGAAAGAAAAAGCCTCTTCGTTTAGTTAGGAAAAAACTTTTTTTTTACGAAAAAAAAAAACAAAGAGGGCTGGAATCGACACATTGATTCTTTTTTTTTTTTTCGTTTCGCCATTTTTTGAACCGTATGCATCTAAAGGCGCGTGTGCGGTTCCGAAGGAAATTTTGTCCTAATCAACCGACTTCATCGAGAAAGATTACTTTTTTTAGGGCAAGAGATTGATAGCGAGATCTCAAATCAAATTGTAGGTCTCATGATATATCTCAGTATAGAGGATGCGACCAGGGATCTTTATTTGTTTATAAACTCTCCCGGCGGGTGGGTAATCCCCGGAATAGCTATTTATGACACTATGCAATTTGTGTCACCAGATGTACATACAATATGCATGGGATTAGCCGCTTCAATGGGATCTTTTATCCTGGTCGGAGGAGAAATTACCAAACGTCTAGCATTCCCTCACGCTTGGCGCCAATGAGTTTTTTTTTATTTGAGAGAAAACATAAGACTATGCCTTCGCTATATGGAATATAAATAATAAGTAATAATAGCATGGCACCTCGAACTCGATATTAACAAACCATTATTTCATTTTTTTTTCCATAACATGAGATTCTGTATCGAGATAGTAGTATGAAACAAAGGTTATTTCCCGATTTCATCTTATGTATCGGAGGTCTGTTTCAGCGTCACAAACAAATCCTTTTTTGCTTCTACACCAGAAGTCTCTTTCCGATATTTAGGTTATGAAAGAGTACGAAAGAAAATAAAAAAAAAATTGACTTATTTGATCCGATCAGAAAGATACTTTGGGATTGCAGAATCACAGAACAGACGAGATAAAATAAATATATAAAGCAACGGAACCATCATAGTATTTTTGGCTCCTCCGAAAGGAAGGATGGTAAATGGAGCATTCAACGATCTGGATCTGATGGATCTTATTTGTCTTGTCTCTTTCTTCAATGGAAGGGAAAAGTAAATTCCATTTAGGAGCCGTATGCAATGCACAAAAAAATATGCCTGTACGGTTGTTCAATTCTATCTTTTTCCTCTTGCTTGTTATTCTTTATCCTACCCCTTCATGCGATCGCGCGAGATAGGGGAACCATTCATTATGTTATTATATTATATCGCCAGGGTTATGATCCACCAACCTGCTAGCTCTTTTTATGAGGCATCAACAGGAGAATTTATCCTGGAAGCGGAAGAACTACTAAGACTACGCGAAACCCTCACAAGGGTTTATGTACAAAGAACGGGAAAACCCTTATGGGTTATATCCGAAGACATGGAAAGGGATGTTTTTATGTCAGCAACAGAAGCCCAAGCTCATGGCATTGTTGATCTTGTAGCGATCGAAAATAACGGGGGTTTCGCATAAAAATCCGAGATTCTATCTCGAACCATAATTAGAATGATCCGTAAGTTCATATTTTATGTTCTTACCCAGGTAAAAAATTAAGAAGTAATTCATCATGATCGGGTTAGGATCGATCTAAACCAGCTTTTGGATACGATGCAGCATGCCAACTATTAAACAACTTATTAGAAATACAAGACAGCCAATCCGAAATGTTACGAAATCCCCTGCTCTTCGAGGATGTCCTCAGCGTCGAGGAATATGTACTAGGGTGTATGTGCGACGCGTTCAGATCATGGGCTGGAACAAATGAGACAATTTTTCCAGTATCAATGACCAGTACCAACGAATAGGATGGAATGGACGAACTCCATTCACTATCTAAAAATAGTGATCTATCATATACCTATATTGTGTTATTGTGTATGGTATGGAATTTATGGTTTCCATTGGTGCAAATCCAATCACCTCAATTTGAGATGAAAAGCAATTCCCCATTGGTAGCAAGTGGTATCCATTAAGCGGGGAAATTTTATTTGAATTTAAAAACAGAAAAATTCTGTTCCTACTCTTGCAAGAACGGACTAACAGGGTCAGCTACCTAGCCAACCTTCACAACTAAATGCCGTCACTGTATGGATAGATCTCGTTGTGAAAAGACCTATTACTGTATAATTCATGGGTAGAGCCAAAGAGTGTGAACTGTACAAGTTACCAAAACATTGATTAAATGAGTAAGGGGCTCCGGTGTATAGAGAGGACCTCACCGTTTAAGAAGTAACCATAGAAACGATGGAAGCCACTATTTCTATTTTATTTCTATTTTATTTATTTATCCATTTACTACGTATTTATTACTATTTATTTGATACTTAATATCGGTCAAATTTTATATTTTATTTTGGGGCGAAATGCAAATGCCTGGAAGAAATAAAAAATCGTGGTTGGGAAGGTCATAGTAGCAAAAGCCATTGGAATTTTTATTTTATACATCGGAAGAATCCGTTTTGTTATTAATTAAACTAGAAGAGGGGAAAAGAATGACTGAAAGAAAAGAAATCAATTAGTTATTCATCAAAGTTTTATTTGATTCAATGACCAGAGTTAGACGAGGATATATAGCTCGGAGACGTCGATCAAAAATGCGTTTATTTGCATCAACCTTTCGAGGGGCTCATTCAAGACTTACTCGAACTATTATGCAACAGAAAATGAGAGCTTTGGTTTCTACTCATCGGGATAGAGGCCGGCAAAAGAGAGATTTTCGTCGTTTGTGGATCACTCGGATAAACGCGGTAACCCGCGAGGATAGGGTATCCTATAGTTATAGTAGATTAATACACGATCTGCGCAAGAGACAGTTGCTTCTTAACCGTAAAATACTTGCACAAATAGCTATATCAAATAAGAATAGTCTTTACATGATTTCTAATGAAATCCTCAAATAAGGAGATTTAAGGAATTCGACGGAATGATTTAAACGGAGTTCCCCGGAGAATGAACTCCGGGAAGATAGAATCGAAATTCATATGATAACAGTAGGAATGAATAAACACGCTTCAATAATAAAAAAAAGATTTCTCCCCCCCCCCCCCATTATTTTTTCTTTTTTTCTTATGACGCGACAATCTAATCTCTCGGCTTTTCCAACAAAACATCAATCGGAGTTTGAGTTCCAATTAGAGTTTTTATTCAATTCGGGTGGTGGGTCTACTTATTTCTGTTTCTAGGGCCGGTAGTTCTAGGGAACGACTCGGCTCTCTCAAATTGTTTCTCATTATTAAGAAAAGGTAATGAAGATAAAATGCGAGCTTGTTTTATAGCGATAGTAATTAATCTTTGTTGTTTCAAAGTCAATCTGTTCACTCTTCTAGATAATATTTTTCCTTGTTCACTAATAAATTGACTAATTAAGCTCATGTTTCTATAA